TTAGTTGACAATCCGGGACTGGTGTGTTATACTGTTAATATATATTCGAATATGGATGGATGGGTAGATTATGGACGTTGACACGGTTTTAATATGAATATTTTGGGGTATATTAGAATCTCTTCTATTTCCCCAATTAAAGCTCCTGGCATTATTGGTTGAAAAGGAAAGCGAAAGGGTCTTCGATGAACATAACCGATATCGGGGATAAGTGTCTTCGAGGAACAAAGGGGGTTTCAATACGGGAGTGGGCAATTTATTTTGAAAAGACCGGTCTAAGCGAAGAGTTCGAATCCAACATCTAAATATTATTTTAAGGAGGATTCATCTCTATCTGGTCCACATTCTTGGTTCTATGATGTGCGACCTTTCTGCTTTTGTTAGGAAATGGCTTTCCCATATAAACAAAAACAAAAAAAAAAAAATGGCTTTCCCATACATATATATAAAAAAGAGGAGTAATTTCTCTATGAATACGCTGAACATTATGAATACGCTGAACATTCCGTCGTTTATGATATGCAACCTTTCTAGTTACAAAATGGCTTTCCCAAATTTTAGTATTAAAAAGAGGATTCATCTCTATATGATCTACATTCTAGATTGTATGATGGGTGACCTTGATAGTTACAACATGGCTATTGCCATATCTAACTATTTTAAAAGTATTAAAAGGAGGATTCATCTCTATATGATCTACCTTCTACCTTGTATGATGGGCAACCTTGTTAGTTCCATTATTGATCCCGACCTGGCTGATGAGCTTTGCTTCGTCGATCCTGACTCGGATGATGACTCGGATTCGGATGATGACTCGGATGATGACTCCGACGATGAGCTTTTCGTCGTCGATCCTGACTCCGATGATGACTCCGACTATGAGGTCTTCATCAACCATCCTGACTCCTTTGATGACTCCGAGGATTACTTCATGGATATGGATGATCTCATCTTCCCCTATGATGACGAGGAGGATGAGCGGAAGGATAAGAAAGAGCCTCAAAAGGATAAGCAGAAGGATAAGAAAGAGTCTCAAAAGGATAAGGATGGTAAGGATAAGCAGAAGGAGAAGAAAGAGTCTCAAAAGGATAAGGATGGTCAAGATCCTTTAGAGTCTACCACGCCTAAAAGGCGTAAGAAAAAGACTCAAGAGGATAAGGAAGACCTTCAAGGGGATAATAAGCCTTATCTTGAAGGGGATAATACGCCTCATCAAGAGGATAATGAAGACCTTCAAGGGGATAATAAGCCTTATCTTGAAGGGAATAATAAGCCTCATCAAGAGGATAAGGAAGACCTTGAAGGGAATAATAAGCCTCATCAAGAGGATAAGGATGAGGATGAGGATAAGGATGGGGAAGATCCTTTAGATCCTATGAAGCCTACCAAGCCTGAAGGGCCTCAAAATGCTCAAAATCCTCAAAATGACGAGGAAGCGGAAGAGCCTCTCGAGGATAATGAGGATAATAAGGAAGAGCCTCGACAGGATAAGCATAAGGAACCCTTTTGGAAGCCCTGGTTCCGGGAGCGCGAGTTGGTTGCCGCTCAGTCTCGGGATACCGATCCGGATTCCGAGGCGTCTCTAAAATCGAACTATGCGGATTTATGGGTTCACTGCAAACATTGTTCTGGATTCAATTATAAGAAAATTTTTAAGTCCAAAAGGAATGTTTGTGAAAAATGTGGATCTCATTTGAAACTGCATAGTTCAGATCGAATCGACCTTTTGCTTGATGCAAAGACTTGGGCTGCTATGCATGAAGGCCTGCTTTCTCTAGATCCTATTGAATTTCATTCGGAGAAAGACCCTTATAAAGGTCGGGTTGCTTCTTATAAAAGAGAGACAGGATTATCGGAAGCTGCTCAAACGGGCCTAGGTTACCTAAAAACTATTGCCCTATCAATTGGACTTATGGATTTTCAGTTTATGGGGGGTAGTATGGGATCCGTAGTCGGCGAGAGAATCGCCCGTTCGGTCGAGTATGCTAACAATCAATTTTTACCTCTTCTTCTAGTGTGTGCTTCCGGAGGGGCACGTATGCAAGAAGGGAGTGTGAGCTTGATGCAAATGGCTAAAATATCTTCTTCTTTATCTAATTATCAATTCACGAGAACGGGATTCTTTTTAGCTCTCCTTACATCTCCCACTACGGGTGGTGTGACGGCTAGCTTTGGGATGTTGGGGGATATCATTTTTGCAGAACCTAATGCCTACATCGCATTCGCAGGTAAAAGAGTAATTGAACAAACATTGAATATTCAACTACCTGAGGGTTCACAAACGGCTGAATATTTATTCGATAAGGGCTTATTCGATAAAATTGTACCACGCAATCCTTTTAAGCGTTCTTTGAGGGAGTTATTTAATTTTCACGATTTTTTTACTTTGAATTCTAAAGTAATTACTATTTATAATTATTTGTAGTGAATAAATAGTTAGTTTATCTGAATCAAAGTAAAAAAAAATGTATTTTTGGTGAAATAAGATTCAATTGTAGAAAGAATCGCGCGGACAATTGTTTTATATTGGTATTCCTGATTAGTAATCAGGAACTCCCTAGGAACAAGATAAAAAAAAAATGCATGCTTATGCAATGCGCAATTCCAATTAGTCAAATAAATGGAATTTTCTTTTTCCTTTCTTGTATAGAGTATCTTTCTACTCTATCTCCCGAGAAATCTTTAGTTTGACTAAGAATCCACGTTCTTGGATTGAATCCTAATGAATCTTTCGGGAACTCGTTTGTAATAAATAGAAAATCAAAACGGAAAGAAAAATGAGAATTCAAATTTGACGACAAGAATGGATTCTCCTAGATCTATTTTTGTATTTCATGTAGAAAGATGAAGATGAATAAGTCTCATTTATTTAATTATACACTCCTTGCACTTATTTATTATATATACTCACTTAGATATACTTAGTATAATTATATACGAATTATAATTCTACTAAGATATCTTTATAACAATACCAGGTACAAATATTCCACCGAGGTACCCCATTCTATGACAGACTTCCCCTCTATTTTTGTGCCTTTAGTGGGCCTAGTATTTCCGGCAATTGCAATGGCTTCTTTATCTCTTCATGTTGAAAACAACAAGATTGTTTAGATCCAACGGGACCGAACCTGATCTATTCTTTTCAATTAAGACTTCGATATAGATAATACGGATATCTCTTTAATATAGTAGGGTAATGCGGCTTCTTGTGAACAGAAACGAAGGAGCTCTTTTGTATGGTTAAATAGATGATATGGATAAATGAGTTATGGCTATTTTCATCGGAATCGGGGCGGATAGCTGAAATAGAAAGTCAATCTATCTATATGTAGATAGATTCATAGGAGATCATAGAAATTGGATGTTATTATTTTAGCCCTAACCAATTCGATGAATTACTTCGCAAGGGTTCCATCAGAAGGGCGCTAGTTGATGAGAGTGACTTCGGAACCAAAAAAAGAAAAGTCAAATCCATTTGGACTTTTTTCTAAATTCCAATAAAATGCAACTGGATCTAGTATGATTTGGCGATCAGAACATATATGGATAGAACTTATAGTGGGGTCTCGAAAAATAAGTAATTTCTGCTGGGCCTTTCTCCTTTTTTTAGGTTCATTAGGATTCGTATTGGTTGGAACTTCCAGTTATCTCGGTAAGAATTTGATATCTTTAGTTTCCTCTCAGCAAATCCATTTTTTTCCACAGGGGCTCGTGATGTCTTTCTACGGAATCGCGGGTCTCTTTATTAGTTCTTATTTGTGGTGCACAATTTCTTGGAATGTGGGTAGTGGCTATGATCGATTCGATCGAAAAGAAGGAATAGTGTGTATTTTTCGTTGGGGATTCCCGGGAAAAAATCGTCGTATCTTCCTACGATTCCGTATGAAAGATATTCAATCCATCAGAATAGAAGTTAAAGAGGGTATTTATGCGCGTCGTGTCCTTTATATGGAAATAAAAGGGCAGGGGGCCATTCCCTTGACGCGTAGTGATGATAATTTGACTCTGCGAGAAATTGAGCAAAAAGCCGCCGAATTGGCCTATTTCTTGCGCGTACCCATTGAAGTTTTTTGAAATTTACTGGAACTGAAGAATAAACTCTTTCTCCGCAGTAGGGAAACAATTCAAGAATTCTCTTTTTTGCTATAGCATAGCTTCAAGTTTTTTCAAAACGTGCATTCGAGCTAAAGTAGACGTATGCGGAACAGCGAGAAAATAAAACGAAACTTTTTTTGTTCGAAAATCATTCAAAAACGAGTAGCAAATCGAAATAATGGATTCATCTAGCATATCAAAACATTTCGGACTAAAGAATTGATCTTTTTATTTTCAATAGGAATTAATTGATACGTTAGATGCAGATAGATCTTGTCAATTCTCTCTCTTTTTTTTTTTCTTTCTTTTGGGGTTGGATCTCTTATAACGAGAACATTTATGTATTGTTTTTCCACTCATTTGGGATCAAAACAATATTCTTGAGAAATCGATTTCCATTTTTCCTGGATTATTACTGTGGGTAACCAACGCATTTTTTTTTTCGAAATGCAATTTTTTCTATTTTGATAGAAAGGGGATTCCTTTGGCTGGAAATCAAAATAATATTCATTACTGGACGTGGTTCTTTCTGGGATTCATTGAAAAAGATTCTAATTTGATCCATTGAGGTATCTGGAAACAAGATTTTGTGAATTCTTTTTGCATTCGAAGTGGGCTCTTATTCTATTTCTTTATTCTTTCTAGATTCCAGTACTAACCGCCGAATTCCAAATCAAAGTGGGGAATAGATTCACAGGCTCGCGGCCTTGGAATAGAACTTATGGTTGATAGAAAAAGATTAGATCGCAGAGATTCGTCGAAGGGGGTGGGTTCATTAACAATTCAAATTCACAGATGAAAAAATGAAAACAAAAAAAAAAGAATTTCTTCCGCTTCTATATCTTACAGCTATAGTCTTTTTTCCCTGGTGGATCTCCCTCTTATTTAATAAAGGTCTTGAATCTTGGGTTACTAATTGGTGGAATACTACGCAATCGGAAACTTTTTTGACTGATATGCAAGAAAAGAGTATTCTAGACAAATTCATAGAATTAGAAGAACTCTTACTCTTAGACGAAATGATAAACGAATACCCGGAAACACATCTCCAAACACTTCGTATAGGAATCCACAAAGAAATGGTCCGCTTGATTAAGATGCGCAACGAGGATCATATCCATACAATTTTGCACTTATCGACAAATATAATCTGTTTCATTATTTTCCGCGGTTATTCTATTCTGGGTAATAAAGAACTTCTCATTCTTAACTCTTGGATGCAAGAATTCCTATATAACTTAAGTGACACAATAAAAGCTGTTTCGATTCTTTTATTAACTGATTTTTGTATCGGATTCCACTCGCCCCATGGTTGGGAACTAATGATTGCTTATGTCTACAAAGATTTTGGATTTGCTCAGAACGATCAAATTATATCTGGTCTTGTTTCCACTTTTCCAGTCATTCTAGATACAATTTTTAAATATTGGATTTTTCGTTATTTAAATCGTGTATCACCCTCACTTGTAGTGATTTATGATTCAATGAATGACTGATACTATTTTACATAAGCAAAACGTTTCAAGACGTACTTACCCTTTCGACCCGGACGAGGATTCCAATATTCCAGTAAACCGATTTCAGTAAATAGCAGAATTGTGGATAGGGACTATACAAGCAACCCACCTAATTTTATTGTAGAAATTTTCGGGATCAATGATTGGACCGTGCAAATGAAAAATACCTTTTCTTGGATAAAGAAAGAGATTACTCGATCTATTTCCCTATCACTGATGATATATATCATAACTCGGACATCCATTTCAAATGCATATCCCATTTTTGCACAACAGGGGTATGAAAATCCACGAGAAGCGACTGGACGTATTGTATGTGCCAATTGCCATTTAGCTAATAAGCCCGTGGATATTGAGGTTCCCCAAGCGGTACTGCCGGATACTGTATTTGAAGCAGTTGTTCGAATTCCTTATGATAGGCAAGTAAAACAAGTTCTTGCTAATGGTAAAAAAGGGGGTTTGAATGTGGGCGCTGTTCTTATTTTACCCGAGGGTTTTGAATTAGCCCCCCCCGCTCGTATTTCACCCGAGATGAAAGAAAGGATAGGCAATCCGTCTTTTCAGAGCTATCGCCCCACTAAAAAAAATATTCTTGTTATAGGTCCCGTTCCCGGCCAGAAATATAGTGAAATAACCTTTCCTATTCTTTCTCCGGACCCCGCTACTAATAAAGATGTTCACTTCTTAAAATACCCCATATATGTCGGCGGGAATAGAGGAAGGGGACAGATTTATCCCGACGGGAGCAAGAGTAACAATACAGTTTCTAATGCGACAGCCGCTGGGATAGTAAGTAAAATAATACGAAAAGAAAAGGGGGGGTATGAGATAACCATAACGGATGCCTCGGATGGGCGTCAAGTGGTTGATATTATCCCCTCAGGACCCGAACTTCTTGTTTCAGAGGGCGAATCTATCAAACTTGATCAGCCATTAACAAGTAATCCTAATGTGGGTGGTTTTGGGCAAGGGGATGCAGAAGTAGTACTTCAAGATCCATTACGTGTCCAAGGCCTTTTGTTCTTCTTGGCATCTGTTATTTTGGCACAAATCTTTTTGGTTCTTAAGAAGAAACAGTTTGAGAAGGTTCAATTGTCTGAAATGAATTTCTAGGTTCGCAGATTTATCAGCATTAAGTTCGTAAAAAGAATCAAACTCTTGTTGGCAGTTATCTCATGTATGATCCAAAAAATTATGACAAACTTTCTTCTTGTTTCTATTCTTTTTCTACCCGGTGCCCGCAATTAGTTGTACCGCATTTCTAGTCATAGTAGATTGTGAAGAAGACCATTTGACTTTCTTTATCCCTTCTCTTTTTTCAAGCCAAATCAAATTGGAGCTGCACGACTATGTCATTATTCTCAGATTGAAATGCCATAGAATGTATCAAAAGTTTTCTATTCTAAGAAAACCAAATCGAAAATTCCACAGGATACTAACCATAAGATAAGTAAGGGGAGACGTTAAAGAAAAGCATTATTCGTCTTCTTAGTCTTTGACACAAGAAAGGAACTTTACCCATTCCTTTCTTGTGTCGTACTGGTTTTGATCCTCAAAAAGGACTATACTGGTCTTACCGATCACTGTTCTTTGGTTCCGCTTTTTACAGGTCTCTCAGAACCTTTTTTCGATAGAAATATTTATTACGTATTTCATTTAATGAATATCAAAAATGAATATCAAAAAAAGTAGTGAACAAACAAAAAAAAGAAAGAAAGGAAAATTTCTTGAGAAAATGGAACTTATTCGATGAACTTATAAAAAAAATTGCAACTTTGATTTGATGAGCTACTAAATGAAATCGAGCTAAATAGGGTAAGGGTCTCTCAGAAAGGAATTCTATCATTGTCATCCAGGAAAACTAAATTGATCAATTCCTTCGTGC